TTCCGTAAAGTGTCTGATATCTCTTTCACATCTTCTATCCCAATTCTCATAAGATCTTCTTTACTCTTGCTCAAAAGTTCTAATAGTGTATGTATATTCGACCTTTTGAGACAATTATAGGTCCGATAAGGTAATTCTGATTGGTCAATAAAAATACATTTCAATGGAATTTCTTTTTTGTTTTTCTTTAGATTAGTTAATCTATCTTGAAAAGTAAAAATCGGTAGAATAAACCTGTTTTTATTTTCTTTTAATTTAAAATTAATGTCCTCTTCCTCCCCATGTAGAAAAGGAATAAATAAATCAATCAAATTACGAGAAGCTTCATAAAGTGCTTCCTTAGGAGTTAAACTTCCATTTGTCCATATTTCTAGAAAGAGTATCTCTTCTTTTTCCTTCCCATTTCCATAAGAATGAATACTATGATTCGCATTTCGAACAGGCATAGATACAGCATCTATAGGATAACTTCCATCTTGAGAGTTAATTGTTGGTTTTGTACAATATCCGCGATCTCTCCTTATTTGTAATCCAATACACAAATCAATCGGTTCCGTCAGATTAGCTATATGTTGTGTTGTGTCAACTATTTCCACGGAAGGTGGTGAGATGATATCTTGAGCGGTTACGTATTTAGGGCCCTTGACGCAAATGGATGCGTCTCGAACTCCATGTATATTACTTCTCAATACAATTTCTTTCAAATTTAGTAAAATTTCATGTACCGATTCTTCAATACCTACTATCGTAGAATATTCATGTGGCACCTTCTCAGATTTTGCACATGTGATACATGTTCCTTCTATTTCTCCAAGTAAAGCCCTTCGCATGGCAATACCCATGGTATCGGCTTGACCTTTCATAAGTGGGCACAGAATGAAACGACCATAATAAAGACGATTACTATCTATTCTTGATTCAACACACCTCCACTGCAGTGTTCGAGTGGATCCTACTACTTCCTCTCGAACCATACTATAATAATACTATTATTAGATCAGATCATTGAATCATTTATTTCTCTTGAAATCCTTTTTTATTATTTCTACACACGTCTTTTTTTAGGAGGTCGACATCCATTATGTGGCATAGGTGTTACATCACGTACGAAACTTAGTCGTATACCACTTCTACAAATGGCTCGTAATGCTGCGTCTCTTCCAAGTCCAGGACCCTTTATCATAACTCCTGCTCGTTGCATACCCTGATCAACTACAGTACGAATAGCATTTACTGCTGCTGCTTGAGCAGCGTAGGGTGTCCCTCTTCTTGGGCCTTTGAATCCAGAAGTACCAGCGGAGGCCCAAGAAACCACTCGACCTCGTACATCTGTAATAGTTACAATAGTATTGTTCAAACTTGCTTGAACATGAATAATTCCTTTTGGTATTCTACGTCCATTCTTACGTGAACCAATACGCCCATTCCTACGTGAACCAATTCTTGGTATAGCTTTTGTCATATTTTATCATCTCATAACTATGAGTCAGAAATATACAGAAAGAAAAGATACGGAAATATCCATTTCATGTTAAAAGAAATCCCCCTTTTGTTCTTCCTTTATTTTAAAAAGTTTTTTTTTAAGGGTTATCCTTGTCTCTGTTTATGTCTCGGATTGGAACAAATCACTATAATTCGTCCGCGCCGACGGATCAGTCGGCATTTTTCACAAATTTTACGAACGGAAGCCCGCATTTTCATATTTATTATTCCTTACCTTAATGTTGAATCTATTCCTTCGAAGAAAATAAGTCTCTTGCATTTTTTTAATTGTATCGTCATGAAAATGAAAGGAATGCTTAAAAAATTATCTAATCGTTCGAATCTTTGTTTCGAAGTCTATAAATTATACGTCCCCTGGTTGAATCATAACGACTTACTTCAATTTTTACTCTATCCCCCGGTAGTATCCGTATAAAACTACGGCGGATCCTTCCCGAAATATAACCTAGAATTACATCTTCATTATCTAAGCGGACCCGGAACATACCGTTGGGAAGTGATTCAGTAATTAAACCTTCATGAATCAATTTTTGTTCTTTCATTCCAGGTAAGCTCCTTGAAGTATCAACTAATGGAGGAAAAGTTATATAATTCACTTTTCTTCTCTATAAAATAGGAAGTTAGAGATAAAATTAGGATACCGGAGGAGGAGGATCACCAAATATATAACAAAAGTTCGCCTCCAATTTTTTCTCGTCGAGCTTCTCGATCCGTCATTATACCTTGAGAAGTGGAAAGAATTACAATTCCTATTCCACCTAAAATCTTAGGAATTTGTTGGTAGTTGGAATAAATTCGTAAACCAGGTCGGCTGATACGCTTTAAAATAGTTCTATGTATTCTTTTCCTAGTCTTTTTATTTTTATGTCGCAGAGTTAAAACCAAGAAATTTTTGTTACCTTCTTGATGTTTCCGAACGTTTTCAATAAAACCTTCTCGTAGAAGTATTTTCACAATATTTTCGGTAATATTAGTAGATGCTATTCGAATCGTTCCTTTTTTATCCATGTCAGCATTTCTTATAGAAGTTATTATATTGGAAATAGTGTCCCTACCCATGGCGAACTATAATTATTGGTGCCTTCTAATTTTGATATAATTAACATGTTCTCTTTTTTGTTTGTTTTATTTTCTTTCATTTTTTTGTTTATTTTGTTTAATTTTTAATATTATAAAAAAAGTATATGCGCGAGACACCATCTACTACTCTACTAATCTACTACTCTACTAAATTTGATCTATTTTAGATGTTCTGATATATCCTATTTTAGATGTTCTGATATATCATAGTCTCATTTAGTATTATTTATAATACCTCGGGAGCCAATGAAACTATTTTAGTAAAATTCAACTGTCTCAATTCCCGAGCGATCGCACCAAAAACCCGAGTTCCTTTTGGATTTCCTTCTTGATCAATGACAACCGCAGCATTGTCATCATATCGTATTATGATACCGTTGTCACGTTTGAGTTCTTTACAAGTACGTACAATTACAGCTCTAATAACTTCTGATCTTTCTAGTGGCATATTTGGCACTGCTTCTTTAATTACAGCAACAATAACGTCACCAATATGAGCATATCTATAATTACCAGCTCCTATGATTCGAATACACATCAATTTTCGGGCTCCGCTGTTATCCGCTACATTCAAAAGGGTTTGAGGTTGAATCATATCATTTTTTTGGAATCTGTTATTTTAATGGAAAGGATGAAGGAAAGAAAAAAGAAATATTTTCTGTCCAGAAATAAATAAACTTGCAGTTGTTTTTTCATCCTCAATATACCATTTAGTTCTACATCTCCATCCTGACAAATTTAGTTCGTATAGGCATTTTGGACGCAGCTAGTGAAATAGCTGCTCTGGCTACAGTTTCAGATACTCCACCCATTTCATAAAGTATTCGACCTGGTTTAACAACGGATACCCAATATTCGGGGGATCCCTTCCCCGAACCCATACGTGTTTCTGCGGGTCTTACTGTAACAGGTTTGTCGGGAAATATGCGTACCCATATTTTTCCACCACGACGCACATATCGTGTCATTGCTCTTCGCCCTGCTTCTATTTGTCTAGCTGTGATCCAAGTGGGTTCGAGTGCTTTAAGAGCGTATCTGCCGAAACAAATATGATTGCCGCGACAAGATATTCCCTTCATTCTTCCTCTATGTTGTTTACGAAATCTGGTTCTTTTGGGGTTATAGTTGATGGTCATTTCTTAATTCGATCTCTACTGCAGAACTGGACACGAAAGTTTCCTTTCATCCAGCTCCTCGCGAATGAAAAGATTCACTAATATGACATATTACAGATACACATGGAAAAAATAATCCAAAAAGACATTTATCAATATTGAATTTGTTATATAGGAAGATATATGTACGGGATATATACAGATAGAATGTTTCTATTATGCATATTTATGGATTATAGATAATGTTTATAATGTTTTTTTTTTATAATGATCCTTATTTTGACCCTTCTCAAATGATGCCAAAATATTGTAATGTAATCTAAAGTTTCGCGGGCGAATATTGACTCTTTGCTTTTTGTTATTTCTAGGTCAATCCATGACTTCTCGAAATAAATTCATTTTTTCTCGGTTCGTTCCGCCATCCCACCCAATGAATTATTCGGATTTGTTTTCAGTAGAATCCTATGCAGTCACAGGTTTCATCGTTCCTATAGCTTCTCTATTAATGGTTAAGTCTGAACTCTGCAATGGAGCTCCCCAAAAAAATTTCTCTTCTCGAGTCAATCTACTTAGTTTTTATTAACTCGAGGCTCTTTATTATTCATATCACTTTATTTTTTTATTATTTTATATTTATTCAGTTTTGATGCTTTATTACATTGCCTTTTATGAGGTAATTCATAGACCATCCATATTGGAATCATATATCATTGATATTTTTGTTCTTTCTTTCTCTCATCCTTCCATTTATCTACATCTCTTTATTTTTGCTTCACAACCCAACCCATAAATAAGATTATTTCCATAAATAAGATTTTTTATAGAAAAGATTTTAGTTGCAGTTGCTGCAACTATATGATTGATCCACTCATCTCATATAGTGACTGTTTCTTGGGATATTGATATTACGAAGCAATAAGTTAGTTATTAGTTTTTTTATTATACTTATTAAGTTAAGTTTAAGTAACTTATTAAGTTTAAGTAGGGGTCAGTCTTTTTTTTAATCCCAACTCTTAACTCTAAAGAAAAATTAACGAGTCACACACTAAGCATAGCAATTCTAACAAATGGTCAATCGAATTTTTATTCAACCTTATAGAATTGGAATTGCTCATTTTTGTTTGATTTAATGGAAAAAGAATGAACAAGTTTGTGATTTTTTGTTCTATCACTGAATAGAAAGGAAAGACAAATAAAAGTCTATTATTGCTCCTCCCAAAATATCCAAATTTTGATGCCTAATACTCCATAAATAGTTCGAATTGTATAGGAACAATGATCAATTTTAGCACGAATTGTTTG